TTTATTTTTATATTTTGAATTGAATTTTCAATTAATATTTGAAATTCAATTTGTAATTTCTTTATTGAATTCTTAATCATATTTTCTTTAATTCTTTCTTTACTATATATTACTATATAGACTATCTATCATTATTCTAATTATTCTAAGTTAATAGAAAAGTTAATATAAGATAGGGGATTCTTTACTTTCACTATCTATTTAGAATATCTATTTATAAGATATAAGATCTATATGAAATAGAAAAAATATCTAAAAATAGATATAAGATAAGAAGTATAAACTAAGTATAAGAATACTTAGTATAAGAAAGTATAAGAATAAGTAGAATAGAAAAGAAAACTAACTAAGTATAAGAGCATGCTATATCTACACATCACATATATAAAGAGAATTTAAGGGAGAAAAAAAATAAAAAATAGAAGTGGCATGACATTAGATGAATCTTGAAACAAAGTATGTCCTACAGCAAACAAACTCTCAACTATGCGGCTTTCTTTTATCAAAATTCTTTTCTTGTTTCATCTAAGAAGTTCTATATGATTTTCAAATTCCAATTCAAATGGAATAATTCAACCTATTCCACATTCATATCCACATTCATAGTTTTATGTTTCTGTTTCACAAATATGATATTTTATTGGCATTCCTAATAATATCAAGCGTTATTCCTATCTTGGCATTTGTCATTTCTGGGATTTTAGGGAAGGTCCAGAAAAGCTTTCTAGTTCTGAATCAGGTATAGAACCCATGGGGAAGGCTTGGGTACAATTCCGAATTCGCTATTACATGTTTACTCTAGTTTTTGTTGTTTTTGCTGTTGAAACGGTCTTTCTTTATCCATGGGCAATGAGCTTTGATGTATTGGGTCTATCTGTATTTATAGAAGCTTTCATTCCCAATTGTGGGTTCAGTTTATGCATGGCGAAAAGGAACGTTGGAATGGTCTTAGCTGAATTTTTAGACAATCAAAAGAAAAGGAAAGGATGACATTGAAACAGTTCTGAATTTGGTTGAGTTTCCATTACTTAACCAAATAACCCCAATTTAATTATTTCAACTACATCGAATGATCTCTCCAATTGGTCAAGACTTTCCAGTTTATGGCCGCTTATCTATGGTACCAATTGTTGTTTCATTGAATTTTCTTCATTAATAGGCTTGCGATTCGACTTTGATCATTATGGGTTAGTACCAAGATCGAGCCCAAGGCAAGCAGACCTCATCTTAACAGCCGGAACAGTAACAATGAAAAAGGCTCCCTCTTTAGTAAGATTATATGAGCAAATGCCTGAGCCAAAATAGATTATTGCTATGGGAGCCTTTACTATTACAGGAGAGATGTTCAGTACTGATTCTTATAGTACTGTTCGCGGAGTCGATAAGCTAATTCCTGTGGATGCCTATTTGCCAGGCTGTCCGCCTAAGCCAGAGGCAATTATAGATGCTATAACGAAACTTCGTAAAAAAGATCCCGAAAAATCTTTGAAGATAGAACTGTGTATCAACAGGAGAATCGATGTTTTACTACTAATCACAAGTTTTACCTTCGACGCAGTACTCATACTGGAAATTACGATCAAGGATTACTCTATAAATCACTTATTTACGCTCCCGCCTATGATACCAGGCGGATTTTGAGCTAGTGTGTATCACCTTACGAAAATACGTTATGGTATAGAGAAACCAGAAGAGGTATGCATAAAAGTATTTGCTCTCAGGAGTAATCCTCAAACCCCGTCAGTTTTCTGGATTTGGAGAAGTGCTTATTTTCAGGAACGGGAATCTTATGATATGTTGGGAATTTCTTATAAGAATCATCCTCGCCTTAAACGTATCTTCATGCCTGAAAGTTGGATAGGCTGGCCTTTACGTAAAGACTATATTACGTCCAATTTATATGAAATTCAAGATGCTCATTGATTGATAAAAAACCCCTTTTTTACTTATACGACACGACTCCAGATTTCATTTCAATTTCAATTAATGAGCATCTTGGCATTCCCCTTCTAGATGAAAAACAGGAACTAGACTTTCATTCGAGGGGCTAAGAAAAAAAAAAAAGAAAAATGAAAAAGAAAGTAAAGAATATCTATCCCGATCCGTCTCAATGAATTAATTTCATTTGTATGAGGTATGAATAAATATCTATCCGATACATTATTCACGTGTCAGGAACCAGATTTGAACTGGTGACACGAGGATTTTCAGTCCTCTGCTCTACCAACTGAGCTATCCCGACCATTTCCCGTGCATCATCCTAGATCCTAGCAGAGTACTTCTATCTATGTCAATGAAAAGAACTAAAAAATAAAATCTTAACAAATTGGCCCTAGCCCCTGAAATTCTTGGATCTTCAAAAAGAAAACTTTCTTTGTAAATGTAAGGAAAAAGATATGGACTATGAATGATTCAATAACGGAGATTCCTTTAACATATATCTTCATATCGTATTAGAAAAAACAAATGAGATTGGATTGGAAAAAGATACGAGGATTTCTATTCGGATCCATTTGTGAAAGGACAGAGTGAATGAAATGAGAAAGCTATTTCATTTTGTTTAAACTGAGCCACTGATGAAAAAAAAATAAAGAGCGAGGAAGTAAAATGGGCTTTTTATTGGGGATAGAGGGACTTGAACCCTCACGATTTAAAAATTCGACGGATTTTCCTCTTACTATAAATTTCATTGTTGTCGGTATTGACATGTAAAATGGGACTCTCTCTTTATTCTCGTCCGATTAATATTCAAAAGATCTATCAAACTCTGGAATGAATCATTTGATCACTGAATCTTCGAATTTTATTCTTTTTTCAACTTCAATTGGAATTGATTCACAATAACTCTTCAATTTTTCATATATCTTTTGATCTCTATCATTCTAATTAAAAAAGAATAGAAATATAGGGTTTCTATAGATCCTTATCTCATACTATTACTCATATTAATAGTAATAGGAATAAGAAATAAAAAATCTAGAAATATTATTCTATTATTTCATAATAGAATTCAATCTCAATAATAGAATTGATATCATATAATGATATCATAGAAATATATATTCTATTTATATAGATTACTAAATAAATTACTAAGAACTACTAAGATTACTAATATGTAACTAATATGTAATAGAAAGAAATAGAAGATTTCTATTTTCATATTATTTTAATCATATTATTTTAATATATCATATATAAATATATAGAGATACAGAATAGAATTTGATATAAGATTTGGGTTGTGATTAATCGTTTGCTATGTCAGTATGTATACGTACGTCTTAGGTATATAAGGTTATCCTTTCTGCCATTTCGATAGAAGGATTTTAGCTACTAACGTAACGTAATCAATTTCATTCGTTAGAACAGCTTCCATTGAGTCTCTGCACCTATCCCTTTTTATTCTCATTTTCCATCGTTTTTTCTCTCAAAACAAAGATTTGGCTCAGGATTGCCCTTTTTTAGTTCCAGGGTTTCTCTGAATTTGGAAGTTACCACTTAGCAGGTTTCCATACCAAGGCTCAATCCAATCAAGTCCGTAGCGTCTACCAATTTCGCCATATCCCCTTTTCCTTTGAGCCTTTAAGACAAGGATCCAGCTGTAATTCAATCCACCTCTTTCATTTATCTTGACACTATTGAATTCATTAGGTAATGATTCCTATATTGAAAAAGTGTATGCTGCTATTTTATTTTTTTGCCCACCCTCTATTCTATATTATATCATTTCATCTATATTGGATGAACCCTATTTTTTTTTCAATATGAAATGATTTTATCATTGATCTATCCGCAATTCAATATGGATAGATATATCCCACATATATATATGCCTTTTCTCCTCCTTCATTTTTACAGTGTAGTTTTGAATAGTGGAACGGTCGATATTCATTCTTCTTCTTTTTTTTTTCATTTCGAATTTTAATTTCATTGATATTTTCTTTTCATATATTTCATATATATGAATATAATTTCTATTTCTATTTAGATATCTAGATCTAAATAGTTTTCTTTTCTATTTTCTAAATAGAATATAAAATATAGAACTATAAAATATATAACTAATAATTAAGAAATCGAAGAAATTTAAATAATCAATAAATAAGAAATAAATGAAATAAAAAAAGAATAAGAATCACTAGGTAATAGCTAAGATCCGATAGTTTCCTGTATTTCTATACACTTTTGCTCTTATATCCGCCCGCTTAGCTCAGAGGTTAGAGCATCGCATTTGTAATGCGATGGTCATCGGTTCGATTCCGATAGCCGGCTCTTTTTTTTATCAATTTTTTTATTTACATTATTGAAAATTTCTACTCTCGCTTTCTCTAAATGTCGGGTCACCGATCTATTATGTCATGGTAACTTGCAGCTATAGCTAAAAAAGTTGACTAGAACAATTAGATCTCTACAGAAGAAATTGGAAAACGTAACCTTCGCTTGAATTTCCTATATATACAAAAAATCCGAATATTGATAAAATTTATTTTATTCTGTTTTGTAGGACTTTAGTAAATTGAGTTTTGCTTTGCTGATCCTTTAGTTCAGTCTGAATTTATATTTTTTTGTCAAATAAAAGTGAATCAAAAAGGAGCCTTTCTATGTCTCGTTACCGAGGACCTCGTTTCAAAAAAATACGCCGGCTGGGGGCTTTACCGGGACTAACTAGTAAAAGACCCAGATCCAGAAGTGATCTTCAAACCCAATTGCGCTCTGGAAAAAGATCACAATATCGTATTCGTTTAGAAGAGAAACAGAAATTGCGTTTTCATTATGGTCTGACAGAGCGACAATTACTTAAATATGTGCATATTGCTGGAAAAGCCAAAGGGTCAACAGGCCAGGTTTTACTACAACTACTTGAGATGCGTTTGGATAACATCCTTTTTCGATTAGGTATGGCTTCGACCATTCCTGGAGCCAGACAATTAGTTAACCATAGACACATTTTAGTTAATGGTCGTATAGTGGATATACCAAGTTATCGTTGCAAACCC